ATTTGCAATATTATAATAGTTTAAAATGCGAATTTTGGGCCCCATAAATTACTCAAGGCTTTCCTGTTTCCGGGGGGTTTTCAGGAGTGTTAGAGATGTCAGGAGTGATGGGGGGGTAGGGGGGGTTTAACGAGAATAAACCTGGGGGGGGGTGAAACAATAGTTTATCTCGACTAGGTAATTACTATTATGTCCTTGATATAGTTTTATGTAATTCTTGTGTAATATCTTTACATCACTCACTTATGTCTTTCACGCAAGGAAATGTACCACCTTATCAGTTATTACCGTGTGCACTCTGAAATGTAATTGAAAGGAGAACAAAAAAAGGAACCAGTAGCCCTATGGAAAGAACGCTCGGCATGGTGGGTGTCCCATCATAGTATCCCACCATTAACTTATGCCAGGACAAGGGGCTACTGGGGAATTAATAGATGTGTGTTCCTGAAATAGGAACCAGATGCCAGGAATAATTCACTGAGTGTAACCCCCACAATTATTGTCCCTCACCTTCAATAAGAGTTAGCGCGTTCTTCCATAGGTTGCTCGGTTCTTATTGGGCTAAAATATTCTTGAGCTCAGGGATGTTGAGTGCTTGGTGTATATTTTGATTCTAGCATACTATACTGATCATTCTATTTCCTGGTTGACAATAATTTTATTATAGATAAAAATTGTAATGGTTTAGCATACCCTGTTTAATTATTACCAGAAGTATGGTTTAATTACACGATGGCTGATAATACATAGATGTACTATACCATATAAATAATATAATAGTTGAACAAAGAATAGTTTAGTTTTAGAATACTAGCTTTGGGAGTTAGCGGTGAGGGTTTGAATCCCTTTTCTTTGAGCAGTAGGAGGGATTTTAACCCTCGGCCTCCGGTTTACAAGACCGGCGCTCTGAAACTGAGCTACTAATGCATGCTCACCCCAGGGCTTTGTTTTCTAATAGGCTGGCGAGTGGTATGAAGCATAGAAATAGTGAGAAGTAGAGGACTGAGGCAATTTGGCCGATGATTACGTATGGGTGTTCGACAGGTATTCCTCCGATTCAGGTTAGGATTAGAATGTCAGCAATTAAGGTTCAGAACAGGAATTGTGTGACGGGGCGGAACATTGTGCCTCGTTGTTTTGATGTATGGAGGAAGGGGACTACTAGGAGCACTAGAATTGACCCCAGGAGGGCCAGTACTCCTCCTAGTTTGTTAGGGATGGATCGGAGAATGGCATATGCGAATAAGAAATATCATTCAGGTTTGATGTGGGGAGGCGTTACGAGAGGGTTGGCGGGGGTGAAGTTGTCAGGGTCCCCTAGTAGGTTGGGGGCGAATAGTGCAAGGGATGCGAGGGCCAGTAGGGCAATTGCGAACCCTAGCAGATCTTTGTAAGAGAAGTAGGGGTGGAAGGGGATTTTGTCGGCGTCTGAGTTCATGCCGAGTGGGTTGTTAGCACCTGTTTCGTGAAGAAAGATTAAGTGGATTATTGAAGCTGCTGCAATGACAAACGGGAAGAGGAAGTGGAAGGCGAAGAAGCGAGTGAGGGTTGCATTGTCGACGGAAAAGCCTCCTCAGATTCATTGTACTAGCTCGTTCCCGATGTATGGGACAGCGGACAGCAGGTTGGTAATAACTGTAGCACCTCAAAAAGACATTTGTCCTCAGGGCAGGACGTAGCCTACAAAAGCAGTCATCATTACAAGGAGCAGAAGGACTACCCCGACGTTTCAGGCCTCTTTGTAGAGGTAGGAGCCGTAGTAAAGGCCTCGTCCGATATGTAGGTAGATGCAGATGAAGAAGAAGGAAGCTCCGTTGGCGTGGAGGTTACGAATTAGTCAGCCGTAGTTTACGTCTCGACAGATGTGGGCCACAGATGAGAAGGCTGTCGCGATGTCGGAGGTGTAGTGTATTGCTAGGAAAAGGCCTGTGAGGATTTGGATAATTAAGCACATGCCTAATAGAGAGCCAAAGTTTCATATGGCGGAGATGTTAGAGGGGGCAGGGAGGTCGACGAGTGCGTCATTGGCGATTTTTAATAGGGGGTGGGTTTTGCGAAGGCTAGCCATTATAGGTTCTTGTAGTTGAATAACAACGGTGGTTTTTCAAGTCATTAGTTCCGGTTAAAATCCGGGCGAGAATTATGACTTATGTTATATCTTTATTTCTTCTTGGGCTGGTGTTGGGTTTGTTAGCTGTAGCTTCAAACCCCTCGCCTTACTTTGCGGCACTGGGGTTGGTTGTTGTGGCAGGGCTGGGGTGTGGGATTTTGTTAGGCCATGGGGGGTCTTTCCTATCTTTAGTGTTGTTTTTAATTTATTTGGGAGGGATGCTGGTTGTATTTGCGTATTCTGCTGCTTTAGCGGCGGAGCCGTACCCGGAAAGTTGAGGAAGCGAGCCTGTAGTAATATCAATGCTTTGGTATATTTTTGTGGTTGCTGTAGTTTCAGCCTTGTTTCGAGGGGGGTGGTACGAGTTTTCTTGGGTGTCTGTTGATGAGTTGGGGGCTTTCGCGACGGTCCGAGGAGATATTAGTGGGGTGGCGTTAATATTTTCTGCCGGTGGGGGGCTGCTAGTGATTAGTGCCTGAGTTCTTCTGTTGACGTTGTTTGTGGTGCTTGAGTTAACGCGGGGGCTGAGCCGAGGCACCTTGCGGGCTGTTTAAAGGGAGGCAAATACGACGGCAAGGGAGAGTGTAAAAATAAATAGGGTGAGGTAGGTTTTGATTATTCCTTTCTGGAGGTTGCTTGTTGTGGTAACGAGGGGTTTGTTGAGGGACACTAAAGCTTTGGGGGCGATTTTTTCTAGCCATGTTTGGTCCACTGTTTGGGAGGCGATTATTTGGCCAAGGGTTAGGTTGATCTCAGGAGTAATGCGGTGGATAGTTGCTGGGAAGAACCCTAGCATGTTGGAGAAGTGGTGGGCAGCGAGGGCGGGAGTTTGCTTATACTGCTTGCTTGTTAGGGATGCCATTTCTAGGGCTGAGAAAAGTCCTAGGGCTGTAACTGCCAGGGCTGCAAGTTTTAGGCTGGCGGGCATGGTTATTACAGGGGTTTTGAGGGGTAAAATGTTAGAGGTAATTAGGAGGCCCGCAATGATGCTTCCTCAAGCTAGTCGTTTGATGGGGTTGATTACGGCTGGGTTGTTCTCGTTAATAGGGGAAAGAGGATTGAAGCGGGGGTGGCCTATGGAGACCAGGAAAACGATTCGGAGGCTGTAAACTGCTGTGAAAGAGGTGGCGATTAATGTCAGGGTGAGGGCTCAGGCGTTTAGGTGGGATGTATTTAAGGCTTCAATGATTGCGTCTTTAGAAAAGAAGCCTGCCAAGAAGGGGGTGCCTGTTAGGGCGAGGCTTCCGATGGTAAGGCAAGAGGAGGTGAAAGGTGTGAGGTGTTGTATGCCCCCCATTTTTCGGATGTCTTGTTCGTCATTGAGGCTGTGGATAATAGAGCCGGAGCATAAGAAGAGCATGGCTTTGAAAAAGGCGTGGGTGCAGATGTGTAGAAAAGCAAGCTGTGGTTGGTTAAGCCCGAGGGTTACTATTATTAGGCCCAGCTGGCTTGAAGTAGAGAAAGCGACGATTTTTTTGATGTCATTTTGGGTGAGGGCACAGGTGGCGGTAAAGAGGGTTGTTAGGGCCCCCAGGCATAAGCAGGTGGTGAGGGCTGTGGGGTTGTTTTCTAAAAGCGGGCTTAAGCGGATGAGAAGAAAAATTCCAGCCACGACCATTGTGCTTGAGTGAAGTAGGGCAGAGACCGGGGTGGGGCCCTCCATAGCGGAGGGAAGTCAGGGGTGTAGGCCGAACTGTGCTGATTTTCCGGTGGCGGCTAGAATTAGGCCAAGGAGGGGAGGTGTGAGGTTTATACCTTGTGTGGTTGAAAAGATTTGTTGAATTTCTCAGGAGTTGACGTTTATTGCTATTCATGCTATGGCGAAGATGAGGCCGATGTCCCCGACGCGGTTATACAGGACGGCCTGTAAGGCGGCGGTGTTTGCGTCCGCTCGGGAGTATCACCAGCCGATTAGTAAAAAGGACATGATTCCAACCCCTTCTCACCCGATGAACAGCTGGAACATGTTGTTAGCGGTTACAAGGATAATTATAGCAATTAGGAAGATTAGTAAGTACTTGAAAAATCGGTTTATGTTGGGGTCTGCATGCATATACCAAGAGGCAAACTCTAAGATGGACCAAGTAACATACAGGGCGACGGGTGTAAAAATGATTGAGTAGAAATCGAAGTAAAAGCTGATATTGACGTTGAAGGTTTCTGTGTTCATTCAGCATCAGGTTGTAGTAATAATTTCGGCCCCTTGGTTTAGGAAGAGGGTGAGGGGCAGGAGACTAACAAAAAATGCCATTTTTACGGCAGTTTTTACTTGCTCTAATGCCCAGCCCTCTTTCCGGGGGCTGGGGTTAATTGTGGTAATAACTGGGTAAACTAACAGTGCGAAAATAAGGACAAGACTGGAGGCTATTATTAGTGCGGAGGGGTGCATAGCTGCTACTTGGATTTGCACCAAGAGTTTTTGGTTCCTAAGACCAACGGATGAGCTGTTATCCTTTAGGAGCGGGCTCGAGTGAGCCTTGGGGTTCAACCAAGGGGGCGAAGATTAGCAGTCTTCGTTGCTAGCGAGCATCTCTCGGTGGATAAGAGGATTTTAACCCCTGTTTTTAGAATCACAATCTAATGTTTTGGTTAAACTATATCTACAGGCAGCCCACCCTCAGATTAACTCGGGCTTTAAAATAAGTAAGAGAAGGGGGAGGAGATGGAGGGCAATTAGCAGGTGTTCGCGGGAGTGGGTAGGTTCGGTGGCGAGGATGTGTGCGGGGATTTTACCGCGTTGGGTTATTAAGAATATATACAGGGAGTAGCCCGCTGTAATCAGAGTGCCCAATCCTGTGAGTGCAATTGTTCATCATGACCAGTTAAGTAGGGATGTGATGATTATTAACTCTCCTATTAGGTTGGGGAGAGGGGGTAAGGCCAGGTTGGCCAAGCTAGAGATGAATCACCAGGTAGCCATTAGGGGTAGAATAGTTTGGAGCCCCCGGGCTAGTACCATGGTCCGGCTGTGGGTGCGTTCGTAGTTTGTGTTTGCCAGGCAGAAGAGAGCTGAAGAGGTTAAACCATGGGCAATCATGAGAATTAATGCTCCTGAGAATCCTCAGGGGGTCTGAATTAAAATGCCCCCTACTACCAGCCCCATGTGGCTGACGGAGGAGTATGCGATTAGGGATTTTAAATCTGTCTGTCGTAAACAGATTGAGCCTGTTATGATAATGCCTCATAGGGCTAAAACAATAAATGGGTAGCTTAGTTCTTTTGTTAAGGGGTCAAGAACGATAAGTATTCGCATCATGCCATAGCCCCCCAATTTAAGCAGCACGGCGGCCAGAATTATGGACCCGGCAACTGGGGCCTCTACGTGCGCTTTGGGTAGTCAGAGGTGCACGCCGTATAGGGGCATTTTAACAAGAAAGGCTAGTATGCAGCCTGCTCATCAAAATTTGTCCGCTAGGCCAGACAGGTGCAGGGGCTCTGAATATTGCAGGATTAGGAGGGAAAGAGTGCCCGTTGAAACATACAGGAGGGAAAGAGCAACTAAAAGAGGCAGTGACCCTGCTAGTGTGTAAAATAGAAAGTAGGTGCCGGCGTTTAGCCGTTCGGTCTGGTTTCCCCATCGTGTAATTAAAATCAGTGTTGGGATGAGGGTTGCTTCAAATATAACGTAAAACATCATTACTTCGGTGGCCCCGAAGGCCATGATTAGGAAGATTTGAAGGGATGTTAGGAGGGAAATATATAGCCGCTGGCGGTTTTCTGGCTCGGGAGCCATATGATTTTGGCTCGCTAAAATTATTAGAGGAAGGAGTCAACATGATAAAACTAGAAGGGGAGTAGAGAGGGCATCTGTTGCTAGGTAAGAATTTGTGGTGGTTCAGCCTGTCTCAGATATGTTTTTTAGTCATGACAGGCTTGCTGTAGCGATCAAGAGGCTGTGGAGGAGGGTTGTGGGCCAGAGTCATTTTTTAGGGACTGCCCAGGCTGTAGGAAGGAGTATTAAAGTGGGAACAAGAATTTTTAGCATTGTAGGAGGTTAAGGGCTTGGAGGCGGTCCGTGCCGTGGGTTCGGGCCGTTGCAACTAGGAGGGCCAGGCCCGTACTTGCCTCACAAGCTGAGAAGGCCAGGAGGAGAACGGGGAGGGCAGAAAAACTTGTGGAGGAGAGGCTCATAGATCAGAGGGAGAGGGCAATAAATAGTGAAAGCATTATCCCTTCGAGGCATAAAAGGGCGGACAAAAGGTGTGTGCGGTGGAATGCTAGCCCAGATAGACCTAGCACAAAGGCTGTTGAGAAAGAAAAGTGGATGGGGGTCATAAGGCGGTTATGGACTTTAACCATAAGTGTTTGAGCCGAAATCAAAAGTTTTTCTTAAACTAACTGCCTATTCAGCTCACTCCAAGCCTCCTTGAAGTCACTCATAAATTAGGCCGACTGTAAGGAGAACGAGAACGGCAGAGGCTCAGAAGAAAGTTGAGAGAGGGGAGGAGAGCTGGTCACCCCAGGGGAGGGGTAGGAGGAGAGCAATTTCTAGGTCAAATAGGAGGAATAAGATGGCCACTAGGAAGAAGCGTAGCGAAAAGGGGAGGCGAGCAGACCCTACGGGGTCGAAGCCACATTCATATGGGGATAGTTTTTCGTGGTCAGGGGTTATTAGGGGGAGTCAAAATGAGACGATGGCTAAAACTGTTGATAGGGCGATGGCAATTAGTGCAATAGTTGTGATTAGATTCATTATCTTTCCTTGGATTTTAACCAAGACCATGTAATTGGAAGTCACTTATACTAACGTTAGTACTAGAAAGATTATGAGCCTCATCAATAAATTGAGATGTATAGGAAGAGTCAGACTACATCGACGAAGTGTCAGTATCATGCAGCAGCCTCAAACCCAAAGTGATGTTCGGATGTGAAGTGGTATTGGACTTGGCGCATGAGACAAATGGCTAAAAATGTGGAGCCAATAATTACATGTAGCCCGTGGAAGCCCGTAGCAACAAAGAAGGTCGAGCCGTATACCCCGTCTGCAATTGTGAAAGGGGCTTCATAGTATTCCAGGCCTTGGAGAAACGTAAAGTAAAAGCCGAGAAGAATAGTTAGAAACAGGGATTGGATAGCTTGTTTGCGCTCGCCTTCTATAATGCTGTGGTGGGCCCATGTTACTGTCACCCCGGAAGCTAATAGAACCGCTGTGTTTAGGAGGGGGACTTCAAAGGGGTCAAGTGTTGTGATTCCTGTGGGTGGTCAGCAGCCCCCTAGCTCGGGGGTCGGGGCGAGGCTTGAGTGGTAGAAGGCCCAGAAAAAGCCAAGAAAAAAGAACACTTCTGATGTAATGAATAAGATTATTCCGTAGCGTAGGCCTTTTTGGACTGGAATTGTATGGTGTCCTTGGAATGTTCCTTCTCGGACGATGTCTCGTCATCATTGGTATATTGTGAGGAGGAGAAGAATGGTGCCGAGTGTTATCAGGGTCGTTGAATTATAGTGGAATCAAATTGCTAAACCGGATGTTATTAACAAAGCGGCAGCGGCCCCTGTTAGGGGCCAGGGACTAGGGTCAACCATGTGGTATGCGTGTGCTTGATGGGCCATTAGACGTTTTCTTGTAGGTATAGGCTTAGCAGGAGAACAAAGACGTAAGCTTGGATTATTGCAACAGCGACTTCTAGGAGCGTAAGTAAGAATAGAATGGTTGTGGTGAGGATGGCTACAGCAGGCATGAGAGGCATAAGGACGTAGGCTGCTGTGGCGATAAGTTGGATTAATAGGTGGCCGGCTGTTAAATTAGCAGTGAGTCGTACTCCCAGGGCAAGTGGGCGGATGAACAGGCTAAGAGTCTCGATAATAATTAGTACCGGAATTAGAGGGGTCGGAGTGCCTTCAGGCAGAAGGTGCCCAAGGGCGATGGTCGGCTGATTTCGGAGGCCAATAATAACTGTAGCGAGTCAAAGGGGGACGGCGAGGCCCATATTTAGTGATAGCTGGGTTGTGGGTGTGAAGGTGTATGGGAGGAGGCCAAGCATGTTAAGGGTAATAAGAAAGAGTATTAGGGACATAAAAATTAGGGCCCATTTGTGACCTCCAAAGTTGATTGGCAAAAGCAGCTGGTTTGTGAACCGGCTAATAAATCAGCTCTCGAGAGTTAAAAGGCGGCTGTTTATTCAGCGGGATGTGGGTGTCGGGAATAAAAGTCAGGGCAGAAGGAGGGCAAGGGCAATTAAAGGAATACCTAGGAGAACAGGGCTTATAAATTGGTCAAAGAAGCTTAGTGTCATGGTCAGTTTCAGGATTCTGTTTTTGGCTTTTCTGTACTTTGAGTGGTGGGTTCATTTGGAAATGTGTGGGCTATAACTTTAGGGGGAATTACGGTTAGGAGAACAAATCAAGAGAAGACTAAAATAGCAAACCAAGGTGCAGGATTCAGTTGGGGCATGTCACTAAGGGTGGTTGGGGATCACCAATCTTTAGCTTAAAAGGCTAACGCTAGGGCCCGATTTAGCTTCTTAGCGAGGCGTCTTCAAGTATTGCTAGGGATCAGGTTTCAAAGTGTTCTAGGGGAACAGCTTCAACGACGATAGGCATAAAGCTGTGGTTTGCTCCGCAAATTTCTGAGCATTGACCATAGAAAACTCCTGGGCGGGATGTAATAAAGGCTGTTTGATTCAGGCGACCTGGGACCGCATCCATTTTTACCCCAAGGGCGGGGACTGCTCAGGAGTGGAGCACGTCTTCGGCGGAAACTAGAACTCGTACTGGGGATTCAACAGGTACGACCATTCGATGGTCGGCTTCTAATAGGCGAAACTGTCCAGGGGTTAGGTCTTGCGTGGGGATTATATATGAGTCAAATCCGAGGTCTTCGTAGTCGGTGTACTCATAGCTTCAGTATCATTGGTGCCCCATCGCTTTGATGGTAAGATGGGGGTCATTAATTTCATCTATCAGGTAAAGAATTCGGAGGGAGGGGAGGGCAATTAAAATAAGAATAATAGCTGGGAGGACGGTTCAGATAATCTCGATTTCTTGAGAATCTAAAATATACTTGTTTGTAAGCTTAGTTGACACTATGGCAACAATAATGTATAGAACTAGTGTGCTAATTAAGAACACAATTATTAAGGCGTGGTCGTGGAAGTGAAGGAGTTCCTCTATAACAGGTGAGGCTGCATCTTGAAGTCCTAATTGTGAAGGATGGGCCATTATTGGCAAGATACGCGGGACTTTAGCCCGCAATTCTGCCTTGACAAAGCAGTGTAATATCTATTTTACTAGTATCTTATGAAGAAAGTGGCAGAGTGGTTATGTGTTTGGCTTGAAACCAATTTATGGGGGTTCAATTCCCTCCTTTCTCGTATTAGGTTGCCTGTACTTGGACGAAAGCGGGCTCTTCAAATGTGTGGTAGGGGGGTGGGCAGCCGTGAAGTCATTCAACGTTTGTCGAAGTTAGTTCTACTGACAGAACTTCTCGTTTAGCTGCAAATGCCTCTCAGATAATGAAGAGGAACATAATAACAGCAACAAGCGAGATGAGGGAGCCGATAGAGGAGACTGTATTTCAGAGGGTGTAGGCATCGGGATAGTCTGAGTATCGTCGAGGCATACCAGCGAGACCAAGGAAGTGTTGGGGGAAGAATGTTAAATTTACCCCTGCGAACATTACCCCAAAGTGAATTTTTGTTCAGGTGTCGTGGAGGGTATAGCCCGAGAATAGTGGGAATCAGTGCACGAATGCAGCTACAATGGCGAAGACAGCCCCCATTGATAAGACGTAATGGAAGTGGGCAACTACGTAGTATGTGTCGTGAAGAACAATATCAAGAGAAGAATTGGCTAAGACAATTCCTGTCAGTCCTCCCACCGTAAATAAGAAAATGAAACCGAGGGCCCAGAGTAGAGGGGTCTCTCATTTGATTGCCCCTCCGTGAAGGGTGGCCAGTCAGCTAAAGACTTTTACACCTGTCGGGATGGCAATAATTATAGTGGCGGAAGTAAAATAGGCTCGTGTATCAACATCCATCCCTACTGTAAACATGTGGTGGGCTCAGACGATAAAGCCGAGTAGGCCGATTGCCATCATTGCCCACACCATGCCCATGTAGCCGAAAGGTTCTTTTTTACCCGAGTAGTAAGCTACAATGTGTGAGATCATACCAAATCCGGGAAGAATTAAAATGTAAACTTCAGGGTGCCCGAAGAATCAGAATAAGTGCTGGTACAGGATTGGGTCTCCTCCCCCGGCTGGGTCGAAGAAGGTGGTGTTTAAATTACGATCAGTCAGGAGTATTGTGATTCCTGCAGCAAGTACAGGTAGGGAGAGAAGGAGAAGTACGGCTGTAATTAGTACAGCTCAAACAAATAGGGGTGTTTGGTATTGGGAAATGGCGGGAGGTTTCATGTTGATGATAGTTGTGATAAAATTAATTGCACCAAGAATTGAAGAAATACCTGCTAAGTGGAGGGAGAAGATTGTTAGGTCTACGGATGCCCCAGCGTGGGCGAGGTTTCCTGCTAGAGGGGGGTAGACGGTTCACCCGGTTCCGGCCCCAGCTTCAACTCCTGAAGAGGCGAGGAGGAGGAGGAAGGAGGGGGGAAGTAATCAGAAGCTCATATTGTTCATTCGAGGGAATGCTATATCAGGGGCGCCGATTATTAGAGGAATAAGTCAGTTTCCGAAACCTCCAATCATAATTGGCATTACTATAAAGAAAATTATTACAAAAGCGTGAGCTGTTACAATTACGTTATAAATCTGGTCATCCCCAAGGAGGGCGCCGGGTTGGCTTAGTTCTGCTCGAATCAGTAGGCTCAAAGCAGTTCCTACTATTCCAGCTCAGGCACCGAAAATCATATAGAGGGTACCGATGTCTTTGTGATTGGTTGAAAAGAGTCAACGGGTAGTTGCCACGGGTATGATGGCTGAGGGTTAAGCGGTGGATTGTAGCCCCATGTACAGAGGTTCAAGTCCTCTTCGTACCAGCTCTGAGGTGTTTTACATATTAGATTGCAAATCTAAAGAAGCAGGCTAACTCCCTGCCGGGGCTTTCTCCCGCCTATCGCGTATTATTACTAGGCGGGAGAAAGTAGACGGATGCTCGCTGGTTTGAGCGCTTAGCTGTTAACTAAGATCTTGTAGGATCGAGGCCTGCCTGTCTAGGAAGGCTTTAGCTTAATTAAAGTACCTGTTTTGCATACAGGAGATGTGGGGTAGTGTCCCGCAAGTCTTACAGAGGCTGAGAGATTTTCACTCCCACTGAGGGCTTTGAAGGCCCTAGGTCTAGATTAGCCTAAGTCTCTAGAGGGTTAGGATTGCCGTGATCCCTGGTGTCAGGGGGAGAAGGCACATTGCTATTATGGAGGTGAGGGCCAAAGGAAGTGTTATTTGAGCTGATTGTGTTCGTCAAGGGGTTGTGCCTGTTGTTGTGTTGGGGGACATAGTTAGGGCTGCTGCATAAGTAATGCGGAGGTAGAAGTACAGACTTAGGAGGGCACTTAGTGCAGCTAGGGTTGCGGTAACAGCAAATCCCTGCTTCGAGAGTTCTAGGATAATTATTCATTTAGGTATGAAGCCGGTAAGAGGGGGGAGGCCGCCGAGGGAGAGAAGCATCAGGGGGATTATTGAAGTTAGTGCTGGGGCTTTGGTCCATGAAAGGGTTAGTGAGTTGATGTTTGTTGAATTGTTAAGCTTAAATGTTAGGAAGGTGGCGGCGGTCATGATAAAGTATGTGATTAAAGCTAGGAATGTGAGGGAGGGGGCGAACTGGAGAACCAGGACTATTCATCCAAGGTGGGCGATGGAGGAGTATGCTAAAATTTTCCGGAGTTGTGTTTGGTTGAGGCCCCCTCAGCCCCCAACTAGTGTAGAGGTGAGTCCTAGAAAGATTAGAAGGTTCGGGTTGGCGGGCTGCATCTGGAGAAGTAGGGCGAAAGGGGCTAGTTTCTGTCATGTGGACATTAGTAGTCCTGTGGTCAGGTTTAACCCTTGAAGTACTTCTGGTATTCAGGAGTGTAAGGGGGCGAGGCCAATTTTTAGGGCTAGGGCAATGGTAATGATCGCGTTCGGGAGAGGGTGGGATATCTGGCTAATGTCCCATTGTCCTTCTATTCAGGCATTTGTCACGGCAGCAAATATGAGTGTGGCGGCAGCAGTGGCTTGGGCTAAAAAATATTTGGTTGTGGCTTCGATGGCCCGGGGGTGGTGATGCTGAGCTATAAGCGGAATAATAGCAAGGGTGTTGATTTCAAGGCCTATTCAGGCAAGGAGTCAGTGCGAGCTCATGAATGTGAGAGTAGTACCTAAACCTAAGCTTAATAATAGGGTAGTTAAGATGTAAGGGTTCATTAGCAAAGGAAGGATTTTAACCAACATGTTTGGGGTATGGGCCCAAAAGCTTTTTTAGCTGACTTTACTAGTAAGTGGTGTAGTGGAAGCACAGAGAGTTTTGATCTCTCCGGGTAGGGTTCGAACCCCTTCTTTCTAAGGAGTTGGGGGGACTTTAACCCCCGTGTTACACTCTATCAAAGTGGCCCTTAAACTTCAGGCACAACTCCTGAGCTACAGCTGAGGGGGAAGGCCTGCGAAGGAGATTGGGAGGGCCAGGTGCCAGATAACCAGGGCTAGCGTCAGCGGTAAGAAATTTTTTCAGACAAGATGTATTAACTGATCATAACGGAATCGGGGGTAGGAGGCGCGAACTCACAAGAACAGTACTGATAGAAGGGCTGCTTTTGTTATCAGGTTGACTGAGGTTAGTTCTGGGATTGTTGGAATGTGGGAGGCCCCTAGGAATAAAAGGGCTGAAAGAGTATTTATAAGAAGGATATTGGCGTATTCGGCCAGGAAGAAGAGGGCAAAGGGCCCTCCTGCATACTCTACGTTAAAGCCTGAGACTAGTTCTGACTCTCCCTCCGTGAGGTCAAAGGGGGCTCGGTTGGTCTCTGCCAGGGTTGAAATATACCACATCGCCGCCATAGGCCAGGCGGGAATGACTAATCAAATGTTCTCCTGGGCGACATTAAATGTTTGTAGTGTGAAGCCCCCCGTTAAAATAATTATGCACAGCAGGATTAGTCCAAGGCTTACTTCATAGGAAATTGTTTGGGCTACGGCTCGTAATGCCCCAATTAGTGCATATTTTGAATTTGATGCTCAGCCTGATCCTAGAATTGAATAAACTGCTAGGCTTGAGAGCGCGAGGAGGAATAGAATGGTTAGGTTTAAGTCTAGAACCGGGTAAGGTATAGGAATCGGTGCTCAGAGGGTTAGGGCCAGGGTGAGGGCGAGTATCGGGGTAAGGAGGAAGAGAATTGGTGAGGCGGTAGATGGGCGCACTGGTTCTTTAATAAAGAGTTTGACACCATCTGCGATTGGTTGAAGGAGGCCGTAAGGTCCCACAATGTTCGGGCCTTTACGGAGTTGTATGTAGCCGAGCACTTTCCGCTCAAGTAAGGTAAGGAAGGCGACGGCCAGGAGGACAGGAACAATAAAGGCCAGGGGGTTAATAATGTGGGTAATCAGTGTGGAGATCATAATTAAAGAGAGGACTTGAACCTCTGTGGAAAGGGCTTAGGCCTTTTGCAATGTCCGGGCTCTGCCACTTTAATATGCCGTGTTCTACGGCCAGGGGTTGTACCCTCTTGCTTACTTAAGTAGAGGTCAGTAAGTGAGGGGGAGGCTTGTCGAAAACAGGGGCCTCATTTTTTTGGTCCTTTCGTACTGAAATAAATTACATCATAGATAGAAACCGACCTGGATTACTCCGGTCTGAACTCAGATCACGTAGGATTTTAATCGTTGAACAAACGAACCCTTAATAGCGGCTGCACCATTAGGATATCCTGATCCAACATCGAGGTCGTAAACCCCCTTGTCGATATGGGCTCTATAAGGGGATTGCGCTGTTATCCCTAGGGTAACTCGGTTCGTTGATCGGCTAACGCCGGATCAGTAAGGTCAGAAGTTCTGTTAATTAGAGCGGGAGCTCTTATTTTTAGGGTTTAGTGGCCCCAGTCCACATGGGGGTTTTTTGTTTCCCCGCGGTCGCCCCAACCAAAGGCAATTAAACTGCTTTCATAAGGTTATATTCTTTTATAAGAGGTCTTTTACATGATCAGTTTTAGTGCCTAAAGCTCCATAGGGTCTTCTCGTCTTATGTTTATATCCCCGCCTCTGCACGGGGAGGTCAATTTCATTAACTTGAGAAAGGAGACAGCTAAGCCCTCGTTATGCCATTCATACAGGTCCCTATTTAAGAGACAAGTGATTGCGCTACCTTCGCACGGTTAAGATACCGCGGCCGTTAAACTTAGAGTCACAGGGCAGGCGGGACCTCTTATATATTAAATTCAAGAGGCGATGTTTTTGGTAAACAGGCGAGGCTTGTGTTTGCCGAGTTCCTTCTTTCTCTTTTAGTTTTTCCTTAATGAGCACGCCAGTGTGGGGTTAAAGGTAAGTAGTTGAGTGTTTTTCTTGTTATCTAAAATGTTTTCAATACCCTCTGTGGTTGGGGCCTTTAATGTTCGGTGGGGGTTCGTTCCGATGTACACTTGTGCTTGGAGAAAGATCTTTTCTTTCTTATTACTCATATTAGCATAATCAGTCCTATGGGTGCATAGGAGGGCCTGGTAGTATTAGGGGATTCAGAGGTATTATCAGGATTAGTGGGAAGTTTCGTGTCTGAGCTTTAACGCTTTCTATTAGGATGGCTGCTTTTAGGCCCACCAAAACACGGATGCCTTGATTTATTATGATCTTAATCCTCCTGGTAAAGTTGTATCTTGTGTTAGAGGAGCTGTACCTCCTTTAACTAACTCCTTTGCATTCTTTTGGTCGGTTAGGTATGACTTCGTTTGACTAAAGAAGGCGGAGGGCTGAACTTCTATCCAATTCCCAGGCAACCAGCTATAACTAAGTTCGGTAGGTCTGTCACCTCTACTCGAAGCTCTTCCCACTCTTTTGCCACAGAGATGGGTGCGCCCTATTAATAGGCTGTCTTGGAGTAGCTCACTTAGTTTCGGGGCACTAAACTAAAATTCTTTTTGCTTAGGGTCTACTAGCTAAATCATGATGCAAAAGGTACGAGGTGTAGTCTCTGCTTTATGTGGCTTTACTGGGTTATTTCATTTCTCTTTCAGCATTCCCTTGCGGTACTTTTTCTATGGCTCAAATATCTTTTTCTATCTCCTATACTAAAGAGGAAAAATGGTTTGTTTACTTTAGTGGGTGTCTTAGGGTTTATTAATGTTTGGTTGTTGTTTTTGGTTGTTTAGGCTAGCTATTGGGCTTCAGGGTAATCCGATTTGCACGGATGACTTCTCAGTGTAAGGGAGATGCTTTTCTTTCTTAGCTATACTCTGATTTATCCAAGTGCACTTTCCAGTACACTTACCATGTTACGACTTGCCTCCCCTTTGCAGTTTAAAGGTTTTATTTAAAAAATGTAAGGAGCTTGGGGAGAGTGACGGGCGGTGTGTGCGCGCTTCAGGGCCAGTTTCAGAAGGACACTCTATTTCCTTCTTACTACTAAATCCTCCTTCAGATACGTTTTTCAGTTTATCATTCGTGTTCTCTAGTATAGAGAATGTAGCCCATTTCTTCCCTTTTCGTACGCTACACCTCGACCTGACGTTTTGGGCTGTGCCAATTCTGTTTATTAATAGTCCTTCACAGGATAAGCTGACGACGGTGGTATATAGGCGGGTAGAACAAGAAAAGGTGAGGTTTAACGGGGGTTATCGGTTCTAGAACAGGCTCCTCTAGGTGGATCTAAAGCACCGCCAAGTCCTTTGGGTTTTAAGCTTATGCTCGTAGTCCCCAGGCGGATAGAAATGTAATTAACTATCAATGTTTAGGGCTAGGCATAGTGGGGTATCTAATCCCAGTTTGTGCCTTAGCTTTCGTGGGTTCAGAAATTGTAAAGCCACCTTCGTTGTTGTACTTCTAGCTTTCGTATGCGTATAACAGCTTTGAAAGCATTCGGCTTTAATCGTGTTAATTCTCCTAACCACGCTTTACGCCGGTGTCTATCAGCTTGGGCCTCTCGTATAACCGCGGTGGCTGGCACGAGTTTTACCGGCCCTCTTAGCCTTGGCTAAGTCAAGTTTTCACTTATGGCTTAATGTTTATCACTGCTGAGGTCCCTTGAGGGTGTGGCTAAGCAAGGTGTCTTGGGCTAATATTAATTGTGCCTGATACCAGCTCCTTGTTTCCTTGACGGGAAACTGTGGGGCATTCTCACGGGGGTGCGGATACTTGCATGTGTAAGTTAGGCTAGAGTTGATAGAAAAGTCAGGACCAAGCCTTTGTGCTTTCGAGGCTTTCTAGGGCCTATCTTAACATCTTCAGTGTTATGCTTTACTTAAGCTACGATAGC